AGCTGTTGGAGGCAGCGGATCACGAAATCTTGGCGATCTTCTCTATACTATAGGAGTCCGTTTGGAAATCGTCCGCCCCTGCGCGCACCCCCCGAGTATAGGATTCCACAGGAATCGCACAAAGTAGATTGATAGAAACCTCTGGTAAAATACCCACCAGTACCCGTAACCCAGCAAAGAAAGTACATTACATAGTCCGTTTTAGGGATTGGCGACTTACCCATTAAGTGACTTTGGCACTGGACATTCTCAAAATGGGTACTATCGGGTCGGGTGAATTAGAGAATAGACAGACGTCTGTCTATTCTCTAATTCACCCGACCCGACCGAAAGAGGATCGTACCTCTTGGTCGTGAATATCTGAATAGGACGAACCCGCCTCCGTGGATATCTTTGCTTCGGAACAAAACAATTAGAATTAGGCTCGGTCAACTGGAATGTGTATTATCCATATGGGAGATCTTCCAATTGAGAAGATCCATCGACCTGAGACAAGGTCTATCTATTTTCTTTAGTTATTCAATGAAACCAATGATTCGTTATTGGAGCAGATAGCAACAACCATTTCAGCGGACATGCGTATTTTCCGATGGATTTACATGGTTTCATTAGTAAAAATTGTTTGATGTAGCGAGTAATAGGCTCTTTCGCCATTCAAGAATTCTTGTTTAGGCAGTTCATATCATCCACACATAGTGATCTAAGATTTAAATTCTTCTATGTTTCAGCAGTAGCATATTGTTCCACGGAGCTAAGGCCAAAAAGATGGAAGAAACAAGTGTTTCCACGACTCTACCATCCGGCCAATTCTGTTCCACTTAATCCCCTTTTCATGGGCACATATCTTTACGGCTAAGGAATGGGGAATCTTTCTCCTGTTACATGAATCAAATGTTTCATTTCATCCGGGAAAAGCCATCTCTTTCTCAACAATGTCTTTGTCATTTGATCCAATAGCGTTCCGTTAGATAGGAACAGATTTGATAAATACTGATAACTCTCGGATAGAGTATTAGAACGGAAAGATCCATTAGATAATGAACTATTGGTTCTAAACCATCTCTGGCGATGAATCAACAATTCGAAGTGCTTTTCTTGCGTATTCTTGATGAACCAGCGTTTATATATAGATGTAGGAGGATTTGTTTGGGAAGCAATAAGCCCCTTTGACATCTCTTCATCTGCAAAGAATTCTCGACGTGAAAACACAGAGACAAAGGGCTGATCTTTGAATAGGGAAAAGAATGGATCCGCAGGGTCCCAAATGAATTGGCTTGTTCGAAAAAAACCTTGTTCTTTGGAAGATCTATCTTGTGTCTGGTACTGCATGGTTCCACTCTGCAAGAACTCCGAATCATTCTCTTGAAGCTCATCCTCTTTATGATAAATGATCCATTTTCCCCGAAATGACCCAGTCCAATAGGGAAATCCCAATTCAGTGGGCCTTTCGATACAATCAAATAGATTGCCACAAGGGCGCCATATTCTAGGAGCCCAAACTATGTGATTGAATAAATCCTCCTCTATCTGTTGCGGATCGAGGGCCCCTTCCCCTTCTTCAAACTCCGATTCGTATTTTTCATATAGAAATCTCTGATCAACGATAGAACAAGATCCATTTTGCATCATATCTAACTGATTCCTTGGTTCGGACCGAAGAAGTAATGTCACTCGATTATTATCAAACTGACTGCAATCTCTTTCTGTCCGTGAGGATCCCGCCAGAGCCGGAGCGCCTTCTACTTCTAATAGTAATAATAGTAATAGGCCATGAACTAGATCAGAATCATTCTCAACGAATCCATAAGAAGTGATCCAATTTTTTTCATCGTGTCTGGATGAAGACCAAAGATCTTGAGCGACCGATCCGGCAGAACAACTCAAAAGATAAAGAAGTATCGTTAATTTCTTCATGCTCGTTCCAAGTTCGAAGTACCATTTGTACAAATAAGAATCCCCTCCCTTACATGATTTCTTCTTCATATAGATAGATATAGGATCTATGGGGCAATTACTTAGAAGTACATTTTGTGCAACAGCCCTTCCTATCTGATAGAAAAGGATCCCATGATCCTGAACCGATCTTATCTGGGATCGAAAATCCCAAGTTTTTCTATGAAGAGCTGATCTAATTGTATGAGTTTCTATAATGGATTTCTTCTGTGTAATACTAATTGATAGGGCCTCATTGATAAGTGCTACAAGATCTCGCGCATTGGAACCCATGGTTATGGACCCGAATCCGTTAGTATGGAACATCTTCTTTTTCAAGTGAAATCCCCTAGTATATGAAAGAATGAAAAAGTGCTTTCGTTGTTGTGGAAGAAGAAGCCTTCGTATCTTAATGCATGTATTTAATTGATTCGGAGCTATTAGAGCGGGATCCACTTTTTGGGGAATATGAGTCGAAGCAATAACAAGAATCTTTCCAGTGGAACATCCTTCACAATCCCTGGATAGATAGTTCTCTAATAGACCGAGGGATAAGTAATTTGACTCA